CTCCTATTCAACTACTTCAACCATTTTCGAACACCTCATAGCATTTTCAGGGCATACGAGAGTTCAATCACTTATGTATGATTCCTCGTCCACCGTCGCTTCCAATGGGTTTCGAAGAAAAAAATCCTTTCTTTACTTGTTTCTATTGAGTCATAAACCGACCTAGGTAAATCCATGAGTTCGATTCTATTATTTTTTCCTCTTTTATTCTGAATAACTATCTGAATCTTGAATTGTCTTATGACTCATCACTCAACTCAGATGAATTTTTTGAAAGAACTATGCTTTGAACAAATGATCCCCGCTCCCATCACCAGTTGCTCCTCCTATCTACACCCGCTCCACCAACTAATCTTATTTTGGATCTTGTTTGGGATATTGAGAAAAGATCAATCAATAAATATCTCTATGGATTCTTCCAACTTATTTCTATTCTATAGTATATTAAACGACTACAGTACCCTATATAATTTATATGATATGACTTTTAAATTTGAATTCATTTTTTTTTTTATTTTATTGTCTTCTTTCTCTTTTATATTTCCTTCAGATGAATCGAAAACTACAAAGTATAACAAAGTATAATATATTTTTGAATGGTTCGAGCCAAAAAATGGACTATTTGCTTATTTACTTTACCTTGTTGTTGTCAGAAAAAGAGGGTAAATTCCTTATTTTCCCCCTGTCTCTAAATGAAATATGATATGCAATATAAAATAGTAAATAAAATACTATATACTATATAGTGGATAGTGGACTGGAAATTCAAATATCTTTCTATTTCTAGTATCCGTTCTCGTTATCCATCCCATTGTCGAAACAAAAATAGAGGATGCATCAATATGTAAATATTTGGTACATAAAGCCACGACCCGATCTATCTATATTTATAACTATAGATAGATAAAAAAAATCTATATATAGATAGATAGATAGATAAAAAAAATCTATATATAAGCAACCGATCCTTTTTTTTTTGAATCAAAGAAAGATATTCAAAAATAGACGTCTCTTATTTTGTGACTCAGAATAAACGTTTCGCGTGGAGGAGTGGAGGAACGGAATAATAATTTATTCTTATGGAGGATCCAAAAAAGATTGAATCGGAAATATCGACAAATTCTAAATTCTTGCGACGTAGTCTAAAGGAAATGAAAAAAAAAATTTCGAGGCTACAATTCTATCTCTATCAAATTTGAATATCAGAATAGCTGATATAGTCATGATTCAATAGGTCAGGTCCACTTACCTTTTTTATTTCTTATATTTATGATGGATTTGATTGGAATAACGGAAAAGTAGGAATATTTGGCGATTCATAATTGGGGTTGAGTAGGTAGAATATCTATGTCCTCGAACCAAAAATATGAAATAATGAAACCTGAGTTGAGTAAGAATATAGCCTGTAGTGACATAGTTGTCTTCTCAATAAGCGGGGTGATTTATCATTATAATGAACACTTTATAATCACTATACTATCTCATAATATTTATAATGATAATTAGTTAATTAACTCATTCTAATAAAAAAAATATCCCTATTATCCACTAAAAAATGAAGATTGAAACTAGAGTTTTGTGGAAAAAGCCCCTTATCGGATTTGAACCGATGACTTACGCCTTACCATGGCGTTACTCTACCGCTGAGTTAAAAGGGCCTATTTTATTCCATTCCTGAATGAGACAATGTGAAGACATCTACATATATTATATACCTACATATTACATTACATAGGTGAATACAGTAGGCTCATAGTGTCTCATTTGGGAATATCGTTTTTTTTTTAGTCAGTCTAGGCTAAAACCTAATTACTTTTTTTTTCTTTTATTGACCCCTATCACAACGAGATTCGTTTGATTAATACACAAATTGAAATAGATCCAAGATATTTGATATGTGATCAAATCATGTAATGTATGGAATGAAAAGATTCAACTCGTACCTGAAATCCAAGCTCTGCTCTTAGAAAAAAGAAACTTTCTATCGTTTCTTAATTTCCTAGCTGTAAGATAGGAATATCGCATCTTAACAATGCGTGAATCGATGCGTGAAGGTTGAAGAATGGCTTTTCTGTCGGACAAATCACTAGCGATCCTATACTTCATTAATTATTAATTATAACACATTATAATTATTTCCTATATAATGGAATGTTTATCCAGTCTAATGATATAGAATCTATATATAGCAAAAATAGAATATAGAATTTTTTTCATTCATGAACCATGAATGAAAAAATATTCTATCGGAATCGCGAAAGGAAAGGTGGAAAACTTATTCGTATTTAGTCACACCATTACATTATATTGACAATTACAAAAAACTATTCATACTATGAGTATATATAGTATGATGTCGGTTGGGCATCGCAGATATGCCCCCATCGTCTAGTGGTTCAGGACATCTCTCTTTCAAGGAGGCAGCGGGGATTCGACTTCCCCTGGGGGTAGGGTACTACGAAAGGAGGTTGATCATGTATTATCAATAAGTCTAGATTTGATTCTTCCTGGGTCGATGCCCGAGTGGTTAATGGGGACGGACTGTAAATTCGTTGGCAATATGTCTACGCTGGTTCAAATCCAGCTCGGCCCAAGAATTCACCGATCCATCATGAGATTACATAATATAAGAAATTTGTCCGCCGGAAACGTCTGGTTAATTTTATATCCTATTTGTTTTTGTTTTTTTCCGATATATTCTTCATTTTATGAATTATCTGGATTCATATCATAATCCGAAAATATAGGACAAGAATTAACAAGTCAAAATATTTTTTGGAAAGATTTCGTATCAATCGATTTAACACGATTTGACAATAGGATTTCTAGTAATCCGTGTCGTTCTCACTAAAGTCCATATCTATGTGGATATTAATATACCAATCACTCCTTTCTCTGTTACAATACGACAATTCTAAATTAAACTAGTCTTAATCAAATCATTAATAATATGTATGCTGTATACCTTATTTCTCTGGGATTGTAGTTCAATCGGTCAGAGCACCGCCCTGTCAAGGCGGAAGCTGCGGGTTCGAGCCCCGTCAGTCCCGATCTAGTAGCCGATGACTCCATCAATTCATTTTTTTATTTTCTGTCAAGGGGCATAGAGTGGGATCTAATTCCCATAGGGTCCTTTTTTTTTCCGTTTCGAATTTTTTATTGAGAAAATACAATGCGACAATTTCAATTACTTCAATTAGTACCGAGGGGGATAGGCATATTGAATTGGTACAATTGTGGGTAGCACCCTATTTAGTTAGGATTAAAAGAAATCCTTGTCTGGTTTTTTTCGATTGCTCCTGACCCGTGGAAGGGAATCGAATACTTATATATATACTTTCACTAGAGCATATACACAAATTTTGATTAGTTTATTGTACGATAAAAAATGCACTTTTCACATAGTTACCTCGATAAAATACTTTTTTTCATATTAAAGCCTCTTTCTAGCTCCAATTTTTGATAACTTAAATTACTAATAGGAAACAATCTATTTATATCATTCAAACTACATACTTCATTTTGTATATATGTGTCCCAGGGCCGGTTCAAGGAAAGAAAGGAATATTTAAATTAAGTAATTAAGAAAAGGAAGAGCAAACAAAGAAAAGATAGACCCTCTCTTCTCTTAGTGAGGGAATGAGTAATCTTTTTTTTATTTCCGGGGAAGGTCCTATCGAAGAAAGAACAAACTAAAAAAAAGAGTTCATTTTTTATTTTTTAATTTATCAAAATATTCGATCTTTTCTTCTTATTTTTTCCATTTTACTTCTACTATTTGTACTATTTGGGTTGGGTTTTTGACCAATGGAAGCGGAAGATGGGCCAGATGATCCTTTATATATGATTCTATAAATAAGACGGTAGGTTATAGAAAATAACGAATGGATAAAATAAAGAATAATAATTCAATGAGATTCTAAATTGGATCAGGAATTCCATTTTAGGTTTTTATTCCGTATGGATAAAAGATCTTCCTATGTTATACTATTCCATTCTCGATGATGAATAGATTTGATAGCTCAGATATTGTTATTCAATGATATTGATCCGATTCAATATCATCGGGATGTATTTCTCCCATTGAATTTACAGGATAAAGATTTAGAATCTCTATGGGATCAGATCCCGAGTTATTAATTATGAAGTAAAAAAACGATGAAATTATGGAAGTAAATATTCTCGCATTTATTGCTACTGCACTGTTCATTCTAGTTCCTACTGCTTTTTTACTTATCATTTACGTAAAAACGGTCAGTCAAAACGATTAATTTGAATCAAGCTTGACTTCTTAGTTCTTATCAATAATGTAAGAAATAAAAGGGATTCAAATTCCACGTCTTAAATAAAATGAGCGAATTAAAATCAGACGTATATGAGATTTGATAGTATGGTAGAAAGGAATATAGGAACCTTTCTACCATACTATCTATTAGTGTATAATTACATTATTATATATTATATAAAATAATAAAGTTGGACTGTATAAAGAAAGATGGCTTAATGTAGATCACTCCGTAATCTGTATATTGATATATGTACATATAACTCCCATATGTGTAATATACATAGTACCCCAATTCGAGTTCTTTACTTTGGTACATCCATTTGGTTTAGACCGATTTCGATCAATATGATATAATTGAATGCCCACCTTTACTCTTATCTTATAAAATACGTATCTACATAATAACAGATCGACTTCCTCTTTGAACAGTAAAGCGAGAAACAAATAAAAAGGGGTCGGTTGCTCCTCATTGTAATATTTATATATAATTCTGTTAAGAGCTAGTTCATCTAAATACTCTATTTCAATTTGGTTGGAAAAAATTGCATATCATGCGTATTCCGTTTAGTTTCAAAATACGAAGATGGGAATCATTTAATTTAACTATTTGTTTGTTTGATTGAAAGGTTATTCGTCATCTATTACATTACTTTACTGGATTCCAGTCGAATTTCAAAAAATGAAGATATTTGAAAGAAAAACGCTTTGCAGAAGGATTATGAAACTATTAATACAGTTTGATTACTCAACTCAATTCAATTAGTAATTACCCTAGCCCTAGAGTCCACTTCTTCCCCATACTACAAGTGAAAGGGAAAATGTAAAGACTACCATTAAAGCAGACCAAGCAAGACTTACTATATCCATGTGAATTATGCCCCCGAATATGAAGAAACTCTTTCATTATTGATTACTAATAATATGGAATCAATGGCACAGAGTCAAAAAGAGATTCTGAACGAAGCCAGTTATTCATCCAATATTGATTGAATATCTAAGCACGCATAAATTCTCGCGAGTATGTATACAAAGCATCTTACATCTTTTCAACAACTAACAATTCCCCACTCAACTATATAATTCAAGAATCGGTGATTAGACAGTACATTAGTACTGGAAGTCTTGATAGACTAGTCCTTCCTAAAATCATCCGAGGCGCAAGGATTGACAGTTTTTTAATCTCCAGCTTCTTAAATAAAATCAAGCAAGTATCGGGAGTTCTCGAGCCCTTTTCCTCTTTCTTCTTATGCTATGCAAGGATTCGGCGACTTATATTATATCAGCAAGCAAAGGGTTTCGGGTTTTTATTGATCAGGCGACACCCGGATTTGAACTGGGGAAAAAGGATTTGCAGTCCCCCGCCTTACCACTCGGCCATGCCGCCAAAACGAGAAAAATAGATGGAAATATTCCTTAACTAAAAACCCTCCCTTTTTTGATTGGAGCCGAGCCCTTCTCTTTATAGTATAGTATCTCAAACAATTATCAAAACACACAACGCCTAAAAATGGAATTTCTATCCTTTTTTTTTTATTGAAAGAAAAATTGGAGTCACACAATAAAAAATTCAGTCCAAATAAAATTGGACCCGTTAACTGTTGACTGTTAATTCATGAAAAGTTCTTTCTTAGATTTCAAATTGTGTTTCCTTAATGGCCTAAGAAAACGCAATTGATACACAACTAATCAGTATCAATAATTTTCAAGAATAAATCTTTTTCAATTTCAAGTATAACAACAATTATGTATATATGTAAACCCCAGAACAAAAATTGTTACACAGATATACCTAATCTGGGATCTTATTTATATATGAGATGCCCACAAGGAATTAAGGTAATTAGCGTGCTTCAATTATTCATTGAATATATTTATTTAATATCAAATAGAAATTATGATATAGCATAGCACGGACCCGACTTACCCCAAGTGGAACTGGGATAAGTGATATGCGAATACTTTTTGAACACTGAAAAGTTAAGTGCTAAAAAAGGGTAAACTGTATAAGGCTCCTTTCTGTCTTTATCTCATTCATAGAGAAAAAACAGATAAAATCCCGAATCCATTTACTTTTCTAGTACCCAATCCGCGGATCCTAATATCATAGTAATAGGTATAAATTGGATCACTTTTTTGATATTCTATTTGATATTCTATACAAGACTCCATAAGTCTAAATTGTTTCTAGGAATGTTTTATGAATTTATTTCCATTTGTATTTGTTGCAAATTCTCATTTTTTTGAGTAGAAAATTCTCTTTATTTCTCCGCTCATACGTATTTCATAGATTAAATCTATGATATGGAGTTAGATCAAATTTCATGTGATTCAGTAAACAAAATAGAATTCCATCATTGTTAGATCAATCCACATCATTTCATTACTAGATCAATCTATATGGTTCGATGAAGAATGAAATGAGCATTGGAAAATGAATGGGATTTTTTCGATAAATGGGAAACTAAAAATGCTCCGGGATGGAAATGAGGGAATGTCTACAATACCTGGGTTTAGTCAGATACAATTTGAGGGATTTTGTAGATTCATTGATCAGGGATTGACGGAAGAACTTGATAAGTTTCCAAAAATTGAAGATACAGATCAAGAAATTGAATTTCAATTATTTGTGGAAACTTATCAATTAGTAGAACCCTTGATAAAAGAAAGAGATGCCGTGTATGAATCACTCACATACTCTTCTGAATTATATGTGCCCGCGGGATTAATTTGGAAAAACGGTAGGGATACGCAAGAACAAACCATATTTATTGGAAAAATTCCTCTAATGAATTCCCTGGGAACCTCTATAGTTAATGGAATATACAGAATTGTGATCAATCAAATATTGCAAAGACCGGGTATTTATTACCGTTCAGAGTTGGATCATAACGGAATTTCGGTCTATACCGGGACCATAATATCAGATTGGGGTGGAAGACCAGAATTAGAGATTGATAGAAAAGCAAGGATATGGGCGCGTGTGAGTAGGAAACAAAAAATATCTATTCTAGTTCCATCATCAGCTATGGGTTCGAATCTAAGAGAAATTCTAGATAATGTTTGCTACCCTGAAATTTTCTTGTCTTTCCCGAATGATAAGGATAAAAAAAAAATTGGATCAAAGGAAAATGCAATTTTGGAGTTTTATCAACAATTTGCTTGTGTAGGCGGGGATCCGGTATTTTCGGAGTCCTTGTGTAAGGAATTACAAA